ATTTTTTGTTTCAAAAACCTCCCGTTGTGGAAATCCATCTATGGTAATAGACAGTAAAAACTCCATAGAGTTGGTCTTTTGAACCCGCTTCAAGCTATCATGACAATTCACGAATCTTGGGGTAAACAATCTCTCTTGCTTATGTTTACTTTTTTCACCATTTGATTCTTGTACATAGGAAATGAGACTCAACTTTTTTACTGCAAATTTAGAAGCCGTTTTCTTTCACTCATATAACTATCTGATTTAGTTCATCAACTCAAATGCTGAAGAAAAAAAAATATATATAATCAATCAAATCTTTTTATCCTTGTTTCTAGAAAGAAAAGAATTTGGATAAATTTTAGGTCTCATCGAATCACACGTAGAGATATTGATAACACACATAGAGCTAATGGTATTTCATAACTAATTGATTGAGCAGCTGCCCGTAGACCACCTAAAAAGGAATATTTATTATTTGATCCATACCCCGACATAAGAAGTCCAACGGGAGCAATACTTGAAATGGCAATCCAAAAAAAAACACCAATACTAAGATCGGCTAGAACAAGGTGATCACCAAAAGGAATTACTGAATAACTTAGAAAGATAGATATTACTGCTATGGATGGTCCGATACTGAATAAACGAGTATCTCCTGTAGATGGAATAAGGTTCTCTTTCAAAAGTAGTTTTGTCCCATCTGCTAGAGCTTGAAGAATTCCTAACGGGCCGGCATATTCAGGCCCAATACGTTGTTGTATTCCTGCAGATATTTCTCTTTCTAACCAAACAATTACTAGTACACCTATTGTGATTCCTAATACAAGAGTCACAATAGGGACAAGCATCCCTATGATCCCATAGACTTCTTTTAAGGATTCCAATTTGGAAAAAGAATTGATAGTCTCTATTTCTGTTGTATCAATTATCATTTCAACGATCAACTTCTCCCATAATGATATCTATGCTACCTAGTATTGTCATAATATCAGCCAATTTCATTCTTTTAACTAACTGAGGAAGAATTTGCAAATTGATAAAACCTGGTGGGCGAATTTTCCATCTCCAAGGAAAAACGCTCTGATCTCCTATGAGAAAAATCCCCAATTCTCCTTTTGGGGCTTCAACTCTCACATAAAGTTCTTGTTTCGACAATTCAAAAGTTGGAGAAGGCTTTTTACTAATAAACCGATATTCAAAATCATTCCATTCAGGATCTTTTAATCTGTCAAAACGTCGCATTTCTAAATTTTCGTAAGGCCCTCCTGGAATTCCTTCCAGAGCCTGTTGAATAATCTTTATGGATTCTGTCATTTCACCGATTCGTACTAAATAACGAGCTAATGAATCCCCTTCTCGTTGCCATTGAACCTGCCAATCAAATTCGTCGTAAGACTCATAATGATCAACTTTACGAAGATCCCATTCTATTCCGGAAGCTCGTAGCATTGGTCCCGATAAACCCCAATTTAATGCCTCGTCTCTCCCAATAATGCCTACGCCTTCAACTCGTTCTAAAAAAATAGGATTCCGAGTAATAAGTTTTTGATACTCAGCAACCCCTGTTAAAAAATAATCGCAAAAATCCAAACATTTATCTATCCAGCCATAGGGTAGATCGGCAGCCACTCCTCCAATCCTAAAATAATTATGCATCATTCGCATACCGGTGGCAGCTTCGAATAGGTCATATATCAATTCTCTTTCTCGAAAAATATAGAAGAAAGGGGTCTGTGCACCAATATCCGCCATAAAAGGACCGAGCCATAACAAATGAGAAGCTATCCGACTCAACTCCAACATAATCACTCTGATATAGCTAGCCCTTTTAGGTACTTGAATATTGCCTAATTGTTCGGGTCCATTTATGGTTATTGCTTCTGTGAACATAGTAGCTAAATAATCCCAACGTGTTACATAAGGCAAATATTGTATAATTGTTCGGTTTTCCGCAATTTTCTCCATCCCTCTATGTAAATAACCCAATATTGGTTCGCAGTCGACAACATCTTCACCATCTAGAGTAACGATGAGTCGAAGAACACCGTGCATTGATGGGTGCTGAGGCCCCATATTGACTATCATGAGATCTTTTCTTGTAGTTGGTGCAGTCATAAGTTTTTTAACGATTCATTCTTCCATGAATTACTGAAAGTGAAAAGAAGTTCATCAAAATTTAATCGAAACATATAAGTGAAAATGAAATAACTCTTCAAATTAATCAAATTAACGAGTTTTTGTCTCTCGAATGTCCAACTGATTAATTAATTCTTTATAACGTACTCTATTTTTTTTTGCCAAATAAGCTAGCAGTCGTTGACGTTTTCCCAAAATTTTCTTCAAACCTCTCTGAGATAAATAGTCTTTTTTGTGCAATTTTAAATGTGAAGTAAGTCTTCGTATCTTATTGGTGAAATTGAATACTTGAAATTCAACAGATCCTTTCTTTTCTTCTTGAAAAATAACTGAAATGACAGAATTTTTTACCATAAATGAATTTCCCCTTTCTTTATTTTACAGATATGGATTTTTTCGAATTTTATTGATCAGTAATAATAATGCCAGTAATTTGAACTTGGTATATAGACTTAATTTCTTTATGAACCTCTAATTTTAGCAATTCCAATAAATTAATCAAATTTCAAATTTGATTCAGATAGGAATCCAAAAAGGCGGTAGGTACGTTTTTTTTAGTCACAAAAGCGAATAATTGAAACCTAAAATCCTAAAATGAAGAAGATTCTGTTGATTCATTTCTAGATCTAATCAATACCTTATTTTATTGATTTAGTATTGTCTACTCGAATTAGATTCGAATGAGATGTAAAACAAGGCATGTTTCCATTTATTTGCTTTCAGATACTCTATACGAGACAGGGTATATAGTACTATCAATTAATTTTCAATCGTGGATACATATGTATCCTTAAGATACTGAAACGGCTACCATTATTGGTATCAAACCAATAACGATTCATACAAGCTAAATCTTCTAATCGATAATTAGGCCAAAAAAAGAACTTAAATTTAATTAATTCATTTTTATCTTTATAAAGGGGTTTCCGTTCATCCAAAAATTGACTCCAGTTTTTTACATTGGTTTCGTTGCAAAATACTGAATTTCTATCGACGACATTCCAATTCCAAGAATTAAAAAAACTTCGAATTCTCAACTCTCTACGACGTCTAGACCATAAAATATTTTCAGGAACAAGCAAACCAAAATGAGTTTTTTCTGTATTTATTCTTTGAGTTTGAGGTTGCAGAATGAATTCGTCAAAATTCTTTTTATCAACATATCTTTGTTCTCGGTATCTTTGATTAGTTTGGTGTTTACTTTTATGAACCAATGAAATACCTATGGTTTGATACATAATAAATTGTCCATTATCTTTTACAGACAACCGAATAGGTTCGATAATCAATACCCCCTTCTTCATCAAGTCTGTAAGAGGTAAATTTGGCTGAATCAGCATTATATCCAAACTCATTTCTCTCCTTTGAATTGACGATATAGTAATTTTGGTTGGATTTATCAGTCGAAGCAGGAGACAATATACCTTGATATTTTCGAACATTCTTTGATTCAAAGCACTGTTCCATCTCAATTGAAAAAGCAAATAACGTTTCAAGAACAAATCTAGTTCTGCTTCCGTGTTGCTTTTGTATTGTTTTTTATTTTTACCCTTTTTTGTGTCTGATTCCACGTAATCTTTTTCAAGATCGGTTTGATGTTTTGAAAAAACAGGGCTCAGATTTCCTTTGTTTTCTATATCTGATCCACGCTCTCTTTGACTTGGGGGTTCTTTTGCTTCTTGACTTCGATTCTTTATTTTTATTTTTTTATTTGATGGTAGAAAAAAGTTTTGGTTTTTATTTTGACTAACATTTTTATTTGTATTCAAATTAAAAAGAAGGAATTTGCTTGGTATAATCCACGGTTTTATTTTATAGACATTATAAAGTAGTACAAATTCTGGGAAGAACCAAAATTCCAGATTCAATATGGGACGATTAAATATTTTTTCATTCATTCCCATCCAATCAAAAAAGACTTTTTTCGAATTTTTTTGAGTTTTTTCTGGATTTTGATGAGTTGTAAGATAAAAAACCCCCTTTTTCTCAATTTTATCAATTATTTGATAATTATTAATACCAATTTTAGTATTTGGATTACTGTTGGTATCGATCTTAACCCAGGCTTCAATATCTCCTTTTTGTCTAAGAGAAAAATGGATAATTTTCCAATCAAAATATTTTCTATCGAGATTTCTTTCTCTATCTAGAATATTGCCCTTTCTTAGATAATTATTGATATGAAGATTGCCGGGCATATCAACAAAGTTGTGTTTGGACGTGTTGGAATTATACGAAATTTCTAAGTTCTTCTTTACTTGAACTTCAAAGGGTAATCTAGAAAAAAATGAGTCACTTTTATTTTCATAATTAATCGATTTATATGCTAAAAGACCATATCCATAACATTTTTTAAAATTATCTTTTTCGTTTGATAATGAATAGATTTCCGAATCATTTTCTTTTTTGTAATGAAGTAATTGGTCTTTTTCATATGAATTCCATTTGTTTAAGTTTCTATTTTTATTTTGAGCCATACAACTTTGATTAACCCTAGTTCGCCATTTTTTTGGCATTAATCTAGACCATCTAATCTGAGATAAATCGTATTGATAATGCCATCTTAACCAGTTTTTCCATTGATTTATTCTATAACTCTGAAGTTTCTTATGTTTTAATTCCGAATGAAATATTCCTAGTGTTTTAAAATAGTCCTTTATTTTAGTCTTAAGGAAACAAGACGTTGTGTTATATTGAAGAACAGATCTAAATTTAGAAAAATTAATAACTTGGGTTTGTGATAATTTGTAAAATACATATGCTTGTGACAAGTAGGATAAATCACACAAAATATGTGAATTTTTCTTACTAATATTATAAAGTGACTTTTTTAGAGTCGAAATAAACATAAAGTGAATTTTTTTTTTATTATTAATTTT